CTGTCCTAGTTCTACCGTACCTTTTGTTTCATTTCTTCTGGAACAATCACAAACACTTTTTGGATTATGGATCTACTACCAGAAATTCCATGCGTAATCTCAGCATTCAATGTGTATTCCTGAATAATCTCATTTTTCAATTATTCAACCATTTCATTTTACCAAGCTCAACGTTAGCCAGATTAGTCAACATTTATCTGTTTCGATGCAACAATAAGATCTTATTTGTAACAAGTAGTTTTGTTGGTTGGTTAATTGGTCACATTTTATTCATGAAATGGGTTGGATTGGTATTATCCTGGATACGGCAAAATCATTCTATTCAATCTAATGTACTTATTCGATCTAATAAGTACCTTGTGTCAGAATTGAGAAATTCTATGGCTCGAATCTTTAGTATTCTCTTATTTATCACCTCTGTCTACTATTTAGGCAGAATGCCATCGCCTATTGTTACTAAGAAACTGAAAGAAACCTCAGAAATGGAAGAAAGAGGGGAAAGTGAGGAAGAAACAGATGTAGAAATAGAAACGACTTCCGAAACGAAGGGGACTAAACAGGAACAAGAGGGATCCACCGAAGAAGACCCTTCTCTTTGTTCGGAAGAACAGGAGGATCCGGACAAACTAGATGAAACGGAAGAGATCCGAGTGAATGGAAAGGAAATACTTAAAGATGAGGAAGATAAAGACCTCTTTTGGTTTGAAAAACCTCTTGTAACTCTTCTTTTCGACTATAAGCGATGGAATCGTCCATTACGATATATAAAAAATGATCGATTTGAAAATGCTGTAAGCAATAAAATGTCACAATATTTCTTTCACACATGTCCAAGTGATGGAAAAAAAATCATATCTTTTACATATCCACCCAGTTTGTCGACTATTGAGGAAATAATACAAAAAAAGATGTCTTTATACACGACAGAAAAAGGATCCCCAGAGGACCTGTATAATAATTGGGTTTATACAAATAAAAAAAAAAAAAAAAACTTGAGTAATGAGTTAATAAATCGAATAGAAGCTATAGAGAAGGGGTCTGTTTCAATAGATGTACTTGAAAAAAGGATCCGATTGTGCCATGATGAGAATGAACAAAAATGCTTGCCTAAATGGTATGATCCGTTTTTCAACGGACCATATCGTGGAACAATTACAAAGGTTGATTCACAAAACAAAAAAGTAGTAAATTCAAAAGAAGAACATCCGTTTGAAGAGAAAAGAAATACTTTTCATTTGAATAGAAAATTGTTATCAACAGACATTGATAATCCTTTTACCTCAATCGGTGAATTCGACGACGAATCGGCGTCTAGTTTTCATTTAAAAGAAATTTTTTTAGATAACGAAGAAAAAAGTCTTGATTCAGAAAATAAAAAAAAAAACTTCAAACAACTCTTTGATGCAATTAAAAACGATTCAAATGATCAAGCGCTTAGAAAACATGAAATTGAGATAGAAAAAATGAACAAAAAACTTCCCCGGTGGTCATATAAATTGATCGATGATTTGGAACAACAGGAAGAAGAAAATCCGGAGGAATCACCGGGTAATCCTGGTATTCGTTCAAGAAAAGCTAAACGTGTAGTAATTTATACTGATAAAGATCAGAATATACATACCGATACTAGTACCGATAGTGATCAAGCAGAAGAAATAGCTTTGATACGTTACTCACAACAATCGGATTTTCGTCGTGATCTAATCAAAGGCTCGACGCGGGCTCAAAGGCGTAAAACCCTTATTTTGGAAATGTTTCAAGCAAACGCGCACTCCCCACTTTTTTTGGACAGACTTAATAAAACATCTTTTTCTTTTGATATCTCCAAAATGAGTATGGATAAAGGGCTGGAATTCAAAACCGCCAATTCAGAAAATGCTGAAAAAATGGAGGCAGCTATTAAAGAAAAAACAGATAAAAGTGATCGATTAGCAATAGCGGAAACTTGGGATTCTGTTACATTTGCTCAACCCATACGGGGTTGTATGTTAGTAGCCCAATCGATTGTTAGAAAATATATAATTTTGCCCACACTGATAATAGGTAAAAACCTCAGCCGTATCTTATTATGGCAATCGCCAGAGTGGGACGAAGATTTTCAAGAATGGAAAAAAGAAATGCACATTAAATGCACCTATAATGGTGTTCAATTATCAGAAACAGAATTTCCCCAAGCCTGGTTGACAGATGGTATTCAGATAAAAATCCTGTTTCCTTTTTCACTAAAGCCTTGGCATAAATCTAAACAAACATCTCTTCAAGTGGATCCAATAAAAAAGAAAGTAAAAAAACAAAATTTTTGTTTTTTAACGGTATGGGGTCGCGAAACTGAACAACCCTTTGGCCCTCCCCGAAAAAACCCTCCTTTTTTTAAACCCATTTTAAAAGAATTAAAAAAAGAAATGAGAAATAGATTTTTTATAGTCCCAAAAACATTAAAAAATGGAACAAAAGGATTTATGAAAGTTGAAAAAGAAAAGACAACATCGATTATCCAAATCGTTTTCTTTTTAAAAAGAAAAATGAAAGAATTTATATTTGTATTTGTAAAAGTGAATCCTACTAAAGGAGTAGGATCACAGAAAATATATGAATCGAACGAAAATGAAAAGAATTCTATCCTAAGTAATAAGATTACCTATGAATCAAACATTCAAAAAAAATCGACGATAGATTTGACAAATTATTCATTGACAGAAAAAAAAATAAAAGATCTGTCCGATCATACAATCATAATCAGAAATCAAATCGAAAGAGTTGCAAAGGATAAAAAAAGAATATTTCTAATTTCAGATAGAAATCCTAGTCCTGACGAAATGGGTTGGTATGAAAAGAAGAAAGGGCGAGAATCCAAAAAAGGTATTTGGCAGATATTAAAAAAGATATTCAAAAAAAGAAGTACGAGATTAATACGTAAATGGTCTTATTTTTTTAAATCTTTGATTCAAAAAATATACATGGAAACTCTTCTATTTACCATTATTAGTACCAAAGACTATGCAAAATTTTTCATTGAATCGATAAAAAAATCTCTCAATAAACATATTTATAATGATGAAAAAGACAAAAGGGTAATTGATGAAACAAATCAAAACACAATTGAATTTATTTCAACTATAAATAGATCATTTTCTAATATTACCAATATTATTTATAATAGTAATAAGAATTCACTGACTTATTACGACTTATTTTCTTTATCTCAAGCATATGTATTTTTAAAATTATCACAAACTCAAGTTATTAACTTATACCGCTTGGGATCTTTACTTCAATATCACGGAGCATCCACTCTTATCAAGAAGAAAATAAAGGATTACTTAGGAAGCCAGGGAATATTTGATTTCAAATTAAAACAGAAGAAACTTCTGAATTCTGGAATAAATGACTGGAAAAATTGGTTAAGGAGTCATTATCAATATAATTTACCTAAGATTCGATGGTCGAGAATAGTACCACAAAAATGGCGAAATAGAATCAATCAACGTCGTACAATTAAAAAGAAAGGCTCCAAATTTTCGCATTCATATGCAAAAGAAAAAGACCAATTCATTTATTACAAAAAACAAAAGAATTTTAGAATAAATTCATTGACAAATCAAAAAGAAAAATTAAAAAAAAATTACAGATATGATCTTTCATCATACAAATATCTTTATTATGAAGATGTGAAGAACTCACTACCCATTTCTCGGTCTCCATTCCAAATAAGGGGAGGCCGAGAAATTTCGTATAATTACAATAATTACAACAGACCAAAATCCGAATCATTCTTTTATGTACCAGAAAAAATAGCCATTGATGATTATTTAATAATGGGAGAGTATGTTTTTAATACAGGTAAAAATCTGGATAGAAAATATTTGGATTGGGGAATTCTCAATTTGTGTCTTAAAAAAAATATCAATATTGAATACTGGACTCATATGGATACCAGGACCTTTAGTCAAGACACTAGGACTCGATCCAATGATTATCGAATTGTTGAGAACAAAAATCTTTTTTTTCTTAGGATTCATCAGGAAATCAACCCATCCAATCAAAAAAAAAAACTTTTTGATTGGATGGGAATGAATGAGGAAATGCTATATTATTCCATATCGAGTATCGAGCCTTGGTTCTTTCTAGAATTTGTACTACGATATGATACATATAAGATGAAACCTTGGATCATACCGATCAAATCACTTTTTTTTAATTTTTATGGGAAGGAAAGCATTAGTAAAAACATCAACGTAAATCGAAAGGCAAATCATGATACGTCATCTAATTTTAAAAAGCACCCTGGATTCAAAAATATAAATCAAGAAGAAAAAGAGGGGCAGGGACAAGAAGCTCTTCGATCAAATGCACAAAACCAACAAAAATCTTTTATTGAAAAGGATTACACAGAATCAGACATTCAAAAGCCTAGAAAGAAAGCTCAATCCAAAAATAATAAGGAAACGGGACTCGACTCTTTTTTGAAAAAATATTTGCTTTTTCAATTAAGATGGAATAACTCTTTGAATCAAAAAGTTATTGACAATATCAAAGTGTATTCTCTCCTGCTTAGATTAAAAAATCCAAGAGAAATTGCTATATCCTCTATTCAAAGAGGAGAAATGCGCCTGGATGTAATGCTTTTTCAAAAGGATCTAACCCTTACAGGATTGATAAAGGGGGGACTTTTGGTTATCGAACCAATTCGTCTATATCTAAAATGGGATTTCCTATTTTTTATGTATCAAATTGTAGGTATTTCATTGGTTCATAAGGATAAACAGCAAATTAAAACAAGATGTCGAATAAAAGAATATGTTGATAAGATTGATTTCGATGGATCCATTTTACCATACGGAAAAACTCTTGTGAATGGGCACGAAAAGCATTATGATTTGCTTGTTCCTGAACATATTCTATCTCCTAGGCGTCGTAGAGAATTACGAATTCTAATGAGTTTTAATTCAGGAAAGGGGAATGTTATGGGTAGGGGTCCATTCATTTTGAATGGGAAAAGCGTAAGGGATTGTGAACAATTTTTTTATGAAGACAAATATCTTGATACAGATACAAATAAATTCATTCAATTCAAATTATTTCTTTGGCCCAATTATCGATTAGAAGAATTGGCTTGTATGAATCGCTATTGGTTTAATAGTAATAATGGAAGTCGTTTCAGTATGTTAAGGATACGTATGTATCCACGACACAGAATTTTGTAATTGATGGTCAATTTTCTATATATTCATCACTATATCCAGTATAGAAAGGCATGAAGATGTATACACACATATTGTGTTAGATGTCATTCTAAAACAAAAACTGCTTCAATGACGTGCTAATTAAATATAGAAAAGAATTGGCGAAATCCTCTTAATTAAGTCAATTTTCTGTTTCACAGGTTCTAAAAAAAGGCAATCCCCCTATTCGAATTTTGTTGGGATTGAAATTCCATTTGTTAATTTAATTTTTATTTTCTAGAAAACAAAGTAAAATCTATCTATTTGTGTACCCCAAACCAAAAAACGACTATTATTCTTGATCGGTAAAATCCATATATATTTGTGGAAAAAAGAAATTCTTTTCTTTTTTTATTTTATGGTAAAAAATTCATTCATCTCAGCTATTCCGCAAGAAGAAAAAGAAAAAAACAAAGGATCTACCGAATTTCAAATATTGAATTTCACTAAAAGGATACGTAGACTTACTTCACATTTGGAATTGCACAAAAAAGATTATTTATCTCAGAGGGGGCTTCGGAAGATTTTAGGAAAACGTCAACGGCTACTGACCTATTTGTCAAATAAAAATAGAGTACGTTATAAAGAATTAATTGGTCAACTGGATATTCGGGAACCAAAAACTCGTTAATTTGAATTTGAAGATTCGCTTGCATTTTTTGGTTTCTAAAATGAGATCTTTAATTTTGATGAACTTTGTTTCGTTTTCAGAAATTTGTAGAATAATGAATCGGGAAAAAACATATGACTGTACCGGCTACAAGAAAAGATCTGATGATAGTCAATATGGGTCCGCACCACCCATCAATGCACGGTGTTCTTCGGCTCATCGTCACTCTAGATGGTGAAGATGTTATTGACTGTGAACCCGTATTGGGTTATTTACACAGAGGGATGGAAAAAATTGCGGAAAATCGAACAATTATACAATATTTACCTTATGTAACCCGTTGGGATTATTTAGCTACTATGTTCACAGAGGCAATAACGGTAAATGCACCAGAGCAGTTGGGAAATATTCAAGTACCTAAAAGAGCTAGCTATATCAGAGTCATTATGCTGGAGCTGAGTCGTATAGCTTCTCATTTATTATGGCTTGGACCTTTTATGGCGGATATCGGTGCACAAACTCCTTTCTTCTACATTTTTAGAGAGAGGGAATTACTGTATGATCTATTTGAAGCTGCCACGGGTATGCGAATGATGCATAATTACTTCCGTATCGGGGGGGTAGCTACCGATCTGCCTTATGGTTGGATAGATAAATGTTTTGATTTCTGTGATTATTTTTTAACAGGAGTGGTGGAATATCAAAAGCTTATCACGCAGAATCCCATTTTTTTGGAACGAGTTGAAGGGATAGGCATTATTGGTGGAGAAGAAGCAATAAATTGGGGTTTATCAGGGCCGATGTTACGAGCTTCCGGCATCCAATGGGATCTTCGTAAAGTTGATCATTATGAGTGTTATGATGAATTCAATTGGGAAGTCCAATGGCAAAAAGAGGGGGATTCATTATCTCGTTATTTAGTACGAATCGGTGAAATGACGGAGTCCATAAAAATTATTCAACAGGCTCTAGAAGGAATCCCAGGGGGGCCCTATGAGAATTTGGAAGTACGGCGCTTTGATAAAACAAAAGATTCCGAATGGAATGATTTTGAATATCGATTCATTAGTAAAAAGCCTTCCCCCTCTTTTGAATTGTCTAAACAAGAACTTTATGTAAGAGTAGAAGCCCCAAAGGGAGAATTGGGAATTTTTTTGATAGGGGATAATAGTGTTTTTCCCTGGAGATGGAAAATCCGTCCGCCCGGTTTCATTAATTTGCAAATTCTTCCTCAGCTGGTTAAAAGAATGAAATTGGCCGATATCATGACGATACTAGGTAGTATAGATATCATTATGGGGGAAGTTGACCGTTGAAATGATAATTGATACGACAAAAGTACAAGCTATCAATTCTTTTTCCAGATCGGAATCTTTAAAGGAGGTCATAGGGCTCATATGGATGCTTGTCCCTATTTTGATTCTTGTATTGGCAATAACAATAGGAGTACTCGTGATCGTGTGGCTAGAAAGGCAAATCTCCGCGGGGATACAACAACGTATTGGTCCTGAATATGCCGGTCCCCTGGGAATTCTTCAAGCTATAGCGGACGGAACTAAACTACTTTTCAAAGAGGATATCCTCCCATCTAGGGGGGATATTCGTTTATTCAGCATTGGGCCATCTATAGCTGTCATATCCATAATACTAAGTTATTCAGTAATTCCTTTTAGTTATCACCTTGTTCTAGCCGATCTTGGTATAGGTGTTTTTTTATGGATTGCCGTTTCCAGTATAGCTCCTATTGGGCTTCTTATGTCAGGATATGGATCAAATAATAAGTATTCCTTTTCAGGTGGTCTACGAGCTGCTGCTCAATCAATTAGTTATGAAATACCATTAACTCTATGCGTATTATCAATATCTCTACGTGTGATTCGTTGGAACATACATCAACCTTTATTTTCTTTCTTTATTTCTAGGAAATTAATGGAATGTATTGAATAAATATCTTTATTTTTTTATTCAGCATTAGGGTCGATGAATTAAACCCGATAGTTATATGAGTGAAACAAAACGGCTTATAAATTAGCAGTAATAGGATTAATTCTCATTCCCTATGTACAGGAGTAAAATTAAAGTACACATAAGCAGTATAAATGGGTTACCCCAAGGTTGGTTGATTAATCATCATGCCTTGAAGCGGGTACACAAAAAGAAAAACTGTATCAAGTTTTTACAATTTTTCTGTATTACTATACAGGGACAGGTAATCGGTTAAAAATGGGTGGACAGTTAGGAACACCAAGATACGCAAAGGATTAGTAATGGAGATAATATAAGGTATCCAAAGAAGTATTTTTAGATAAAAGGAATCATAATGAGGACTTTAAGTTGGTAGAAATGACCAAGCAGTACTTCCCCCTGATTCCGATCCAGAGTATGTTCCTATCCACTGATGAAAGAAATGACTATCAGGAACGAAGTAATACCTTATTTCATTTTCTTTTAGAGGAAAAACAACCCTTCTGAGAAAGAAGAAAAGGAACGAAATAAATGGAAGAAATGGAATACAATAAAAAAAAAAATCTTTTTTTTTTATTTTCACTTTTTCTTTTCCTCGTATAATTCATACAGATATGATTATTATCATGATTCATGGAACTGGTGCAGTGTCTAATGATTTTTCGTAATATAAAGAAATAAGTCAAAATATTTATTGATGCAAGGCATATACTATTGAAAGATTCAGTTATTACTGAAACAAAGATAAATGGATAATTAAAAAAAATATTAAATATTATGAAATAAGATATGAGATCAATTCAGAAGCATTATTATTAATATAGCAAACAGAATTTCATTGGTCTAATTTAATTAGGAACTTTACGATACATTTTTATTCTATCTAATCGACAAAAGCATGCGCAGGTAACGCCGAATTAGATTTATTTGCGACCATTGAGGAGCCGTATGAGGCGCGGGTCTCATGTACGGTTCTGTAATAGCGATGGGAGAGCAGTAATGTTATCATCGACTATGATTATCTAACAGTTCAAGTACAATTGATATTGTTGAAGTACAATCCAAATATGGAATTTTGGGATGGAATCTTTGGCGTCAACCCGTAGGGTTTATAGTTTTTCTAATTTCATCCCTAGCAGAATGTGAAAGATTGCCCTTTGATTTACCAGAGGCAGAAGAAGAATTAGTTGCAGGTTATCAAACCGAATACTCAGGTATCAAATTTGGTTTATTTTATGTTGCTTCTTACCTAAATCTACTAGTTTCTTCATTATTTGTAACAGTTCTGTACTTTGGGGGGTGGAATCTTTCTATTCCGTACACATCCTTTTTTGGACTTTTTGGAATAAATCAAATCAGCGGAGTTTTTGGAACAACAATGGGTATGTTTATTACACTAGCCAAAACTTATTTATTCCTCTTCATTTCGGTTGCAACAAGATGGACTTTGCCTAGAATGAGAATGGATCAACTATTAAATCTCGGATGGAAATTTCTTTTGCCTATTTCTCTAGGTAATTTTTTATTGACAACTTCTTTCCAACTCCTTTCGCTGTAACAAAATAGTAAGTTGTTCAGAGAGTTAGAAACCCTCTCAAGAGAAAGAAATGGAAAAATATCATGAATATCGGCGAAGATGTTCCCTATGATAACTGGGTTCATGAATTATGGTCAACAAACAGTACGAGCCGCAAGATACATTGGTCAGAGTTTCACGATTACCTTATCCCACACGAATCGGTTACCTGTAACTATTCAATATCCTTATCAAAAATCAATCACATCAGAGCGTTTCCGCGGCCGAATCCACTTTGAATTTGATAAATGTATTGCTTGTGAAGTATGTGTTCGTGTATGTCCCATAGATCTACCTGTTGTAGATTGGAAATTAGAAACAGATATTCGAAAGAAAAGGTTGCTTAATTATAGTATTGATTTTGGAATATGTATATTTTGTGGTAATTGCGTCGAGTATTGTCCCACAAACTGTTTATCAATGACTGAAGAGTATGAACTTTCTACTTATGATCGTCACGAATTGAACTATAATCAAATTGCTTTGGGTCGCTTACCAATATCAGTAATTGGAGACTATACAATTCAAATAAACAATTATGAATTGGACTCATATAAAAAAACGACAGGCAAACCTCTAGATTCAGAAAAGATTACCAATTAATTACTAAGACTCTGTTTGTTTTGATGGAAAAAAGGGGGGGGGTTCTTTTTGGATGGTTAAGCAGTAACCACAAAAATCTGTATTTTTCATTTTTATTTATTTATTGATTTTATGATAATTGTGACTTGAATCTAGAATAGGTTCATATATCTGCGACAATTTCGAAATTTACAAACCATCCCGAACTACCCTTTCAGACAAGAAAGCGGGATTGGTGCATGAATGTGTCTGCATGAATTCACATCGCATTAAGATTCCATTAAGAACGTATTACATAGAATAATAAAAAAGGGCAATCTCCTTTTCCTGAATCAATCATTAGGATCATGAAATATTTCTACTTTTTATTCTTTATTCTATTTCACATAATGGGTTTACCTGGACCAATACACGATATTCTTTTAGTATTTTTTGGGTCGGGTATTGTATTAGGAAGTCTAGGAGTAATATTACTTACCAATACAATCTATTCTGCTTTTTCTTTGGGTTTAGTTCTTGTTTGTATATCCTTATTTTATATTCTATCGAATTCCTATTTTGTAGCCGCCGCGCAGCTCCTTATTTACGTGGGAGCCATAAATGTTTTAATAATATTTGCTGTGATGTTTATGAAAGGTTCAGAATATTCCAAAGATTTTTCTATTTGGACTGTTGGGGATAGGGTTACTTCATTAGTTTGTACAAGTATCTTTTTTTCATTAATTACTACTATCTTGGATACGTCATGGTACGGTATTATTTGGACTACAAGATCAAACCAGATTATGGAGCAAGACCTTTTAAGTAACGTTCAACAAATTGGAATTCATCTAGTAACCGATTTTATTCTTCCATTTGAACTTATTTCAATAGTTCTTTTAGTTGCTTTGATAGGTGCAATTGCTATGGCTCGTCAGTAATGAACATTACATTTTCTTTTTTTCGAAGAAAAAAGACAAATATTTGTCTTTTTTTATAGCGGAAAATTTCTCTCAGCCCTTTTTCACACCGTTTCTATATTTTTTTCACATTGTTTCCATATAGAAAGTGGAAATTTTCGTTCTATCCATTACCAATATTTTTCTGTCCCATACCTTTTATACGCGAGTTGAATCAACCAAATCGGTGAAATTGTTATTCATATTGAAATGAGTCGAGATTGATGAGGAGTTGGTTAATGATGCTCGAGCATGTACTTTTTTTGAGTGCCTATTTATTTTCTATCGGTATTTTTGGATTGATTACAAGTCGAAACATGGTTAGAGCACTTATGTGCCTTGAGCTTATTCTGAATGCGGTTAATCTAAATCTTGTAACATTTTCTCATTTATTTGATAGTCGTCAATTAAAGGGCGACATTTTTTCTATTTTTGTTATAACTATTGCAGCTGCTGAAGCAGCTATTGGACTGGCCATTGTTTCATCAATCCATCGTAACAGAAAATCAACTCGTATCAATCAATCCAATTTGTTAAATAAATAGTCATAATAATCGAAATAAAGAGAAATATTAATCTATCCTATCTATAGATAAAAAATTTTATAATTCAAGAACTTCAGTTAGTATGTACATGTATCAGTCATATGATCATGTTTCCTAAAACGTAGGAAATCAAAGTATCTTGGACCTTTCTCATGAGCAGATTTAGAAGTCGATTGAATATGAAAAAAAAGATTCTGATACTTTACTGATTCGTTTGGTATCTACAATAAATGATTTTTTTATTAATGATATACCAGATCGAAAATTGAAAACTCTCAAAAACTCAATAGACCCAATGTCGCACTCAGTAAAAATTTATGATACATGTATAGGATGTACTCAATGTGTACGAGCCTGCCCCACGGATGTGTTGGAAATGATACCTTGGGACGGATGTAAAGCTAAGCAAATAGCTTCGGCTCCAAGAACAGAGGACTGTGTAGGTTGTAAAAGATGCGAATCCGCCTGTCCAACGGATTTCTTGAGCGTTCGAGTTTATTTATGGCATGAAACAACTCGCAGCATGGGTCTAGCTTATTGATACGTTTTAAAAAAATTCGACTTGAATCCATTTGATTCCTCTTTACCGAGAAAAATCTGCACTCGACAAAAAAAATCGAGTGCGGATTTTTTTGGACAAAACCTATCTTGTCTTTACTACGAGTAATTTTCCTTGGTTAACAATAATTGTTGTTTTTCCGATATTCGCGGGTTTATTCATTTTCTTTCTGCCACATAGAGGGAATAAAGTGGTACGGTGGTATACAATTTCTATATGTTTATTAGAACTCCTTCTAACAACCTATGTTTTTTGTTATCATTTCAAATTGGACGATCCGTTAATTCAATTGGAGGAGAATTATAAATGGATAACCATTTTTGATTTTCACTGGAAACTGGGAGTTGATGGGCTTTCCATAGGACCCATTTTACTGACAGGATTCATCACTACTTTAGCTACCTTAGCGGCCTGGCCAGTTACTCGATATTCGCGATTGTTCTATTTCCTGATGTTGGCAATGTACAGCGGTCAAATAGGCTCATTTTCTTCTCGAGACCTTTTACTTTTTTTCCTAATGTGGGAGTTAGAATTAATTCCTGTTTACCTTCTTTTATCTATGTGGGGGGGGGGGAAACGCCTTTACTCAGCTACAAAGTTTATTTTGTACACAGCAGGAGGTTCCATTTTTCTCTTAATAGGAGTTCTGGGTATGGGCTTATATGGTTCCAATGAACCAACATTAAATTTGGAAACATTAGCTAATCAATCATATCCCCTAGCATTGGAAATAATATTCTATATTGGCTTTCTTATTGCTTATGCTGTCAAATTACCAATTATACCTCTGCATACATGGTTACCGGATACCCATGGAGAAGCACATTACAGTACATGTATGCTTCTAGCTGGAATCTTATTAAAAATGGGAGCATATGGGCTGATTCGGATCAATATGGAATTATTGCCTCATGCCCATTCTATATTTTCTCCTTGGTTGATTCTAGTAGGGGCTATTCAAATAATCTATGCAGCTTCAACCTCGCTTGGTCAACGCAATTTAAAAAGGAGAATAGCTTATTCTTCTATATCTCACATGGGTTTCACAATTATTGGAATTGGTTCTATAACTGATACAGGACTTAATGGAGCCCTTTTACAAATAATTTCTCATGGATTTATTGGTGCTGCACTTTTTTTCTTGGCAGGAACAAGTTACGATAGAATACGTCTTGTTTATCTCGACGAAATGGGGGGAATAGCTATCCCAATGCCTAAAATATTTACCATGTTCAGTAGTTTTTCAATGGCTTCTCTTGCATTGCCAGGAATGAGTGGTTTTGTTGCGGAGTTGGTAATATTTTTTGGAATAATTACCAGCCCACAATATCTTTTAATCCCCAAAATTGTAATTACTTTTGTAGTGGCTATTGGAATGATATTAACTCCTATTTATTCATTATCTATGTTACGGCAGATGTTCTATGGATACAAGCTATTCAATTGCAAAAAGTCTCATTTTTTCGATTCTGGACCACGAGAACTTTTTATTTCAATCTGTATCCTTTTACCTGTAATAGGTATTGGTATTTATCCAGATTTTGTTCTCTCGTTATCAGTTGACAAGGTAGAAACTATTTTATCTAATTATTTTTAATTAATTAAAATTAATTAAATAAATTAAAAAAAATAAAATATAATATAAATAAATAAAAATATAAAAATAAATGAAAAAAAAAAAGTTTTCATGAATAATATGTAAAATGAAGTAAAAAAAAAAAACTCCTGTGATATTTAAAAGGAATTGCCGTAAATAAAAAAATGAAAAGAAAAAAACATCATGAATTAAAATAAAATCAAATACATCGGAAGTTTTTGAGAACCATTAAATTATAATTTAATGGTTCTCAAAAACTCGCAAAACTTTCGTTATATATGACATGGAACAGTGTTCTTATGTATTTATCAAGTCATTTTTTTCTTTAATTAGAGGTGAATGCACCATAACTATGCAGTCCTATTCCTAATAGATTTACTCCGAAATAACATATCCAAATAATAAGAAATCCAATCGAAGCTACAATTGCTGAATGCATATCCTGCAAACGTTGATTTGTTCTCGTATGTAAATAAATAGCGAATATGGTCCAAGTAATAAATGCCCAGGTTTCCTTGGGGTCCCAATTCCAATAAGATCCCCACGCCTCGTTCGCCCATACTGCTCCTGATAGAATACCTATGGTTAACAAAGTAAATCCTAGATTAATAATCCGATAACTCCAATGATCCAACTGTTGAGTCAATTGATATTTATGATAATTTTTAAATGAAAGAAAAGAAGTGTTTTGTAAAAAACTTTTTTTCTTTTTTAAAGGACGTACTTCGCTAAGTAAAAATGACTCAATTAAAAAAGAAAATGGATTCATTTTCTCCAAGATTTCTATGTTTTTTCGAAATGTAATAACTAAAAGAGATACTGATAATAAGGATCCGCACAAAAGGGCTCCATAACTTAATAACATCATACTTACGTGCATCATTAGCCATTGAGATTGTAGAGCGGGTACTAGTATTGCGGGTCGATGCATTTCATTTAAAATACCTGAAGTTGCAAAGGCTTGGCAAAAAATAGCACTTGGGGCCGTAATTGTGCTTAAATCATTTTGATGGTTCCATATTTTGGAAAACATATGAATAGTGGAGAAACCCCATGAAAGGAACATTAATGATTCATATAAATTACTTAACGGTAAATGTCTTGAATAAACCCAACGAGTAATTAATAAACCTGTTATGCAAAAAGAGGTAGTTATTATGCCCTTTTCTAACGAGTTACATAGTCCTATGATTCCAGGAACTAATAATTTTATTAAATGAACCGAAATCACAATTGAAATAATCGAAAAAGAGATGTGAGTTAATACATGTTCTAAAGCTATAGATATCATATAATAATGATTATATTCGTTAATGTAATTCAATAAATAAAAAAGACTTTCTTAGAATCAAATTAGGATTAGGATAGAAGAAAAAAATGCAAAATCGAATTTTCTATAGGATCTAATCTATTGTGCTCTCTTTCTTTTTTTTTTTATTAGGGGGGTGCCGCCACTCGGACTCGAACCGAGATGCTCTAGCACTGCTTCCTAAGAGCAGCGTGTCTACCAATTTCACCATAGCGGCTTGGTCAAAATTATAATAGCACATATTCGATTTAATTGTCTAGATTGATGGAATCAATGCAATTTATTTTTGTAAACATTTGAATTGATGAATCCAACAAATTTTCAAATATAAATTTGAACGTTGAATAATACTTACCTTAGCTTTTGTATGGTCTTATGTTAAAAACGAAAGAAAAAGGAGTGGAGTATTTCACATATCATAAGTTAACCCGTTCCGGTTAGACTGAGATTATTACGACACCCTTCTCCTTATTGAATCGAATTAAGAATTTTTTTTTTCTGTTTCTGTTTTTTATGCCTTAATTCTTATTTTATTTATCTCTTTCATAAACAAATACAAAATGGAAAAAGAAATACAGATTCTTTTTTAATGAAAAAAAAGAGTTTCAACCTGATATGATTTCAATCCTAGCGTACTTATACAACCTTTTAGAACCTTTAGATTAGAGTATTTTAAATATGAAATTTATTTCTAAGAAAATAGACATATATCCCCCTATATACATATATAGATTATAGGTAGATAAATAGGAATAGAATCCATATTGATCTATTTATAGATCAATATGGAGATTCCATCTAGATCCATAAAAAACAGAAAAAAATAAAACTTTTTTAAAAAGAGATAATACTTTTTCTAAAACCCCTTTAGACAGATAAATTTTCATTCTACATATCAAAATACCCCGGAAAATCCCGTTTATATGGATTGAAAGTTGGAATTAATGTAAATTATTCATTTTATTTATAATAAGTCGTCGACTTTCTAATTCATAGAGTAAGATTTATTGCTTATTTTTTTGTAACACAAAAAAACTCTTTGAACGTCCAGTAGAAATGGATTTCGCTAAGGAAAAAGCCCTTTTTGCCTCCCAATATCCCCGTTTTTTCCAAATATTTCTACGAATACGTTTTTTTGATATAGAAGTACGTTTCTTTGGAACCGCCATTTCAAAGATGTTAGTTATTTTTCTTTTATAGTTATATGTGAAAGACATGTATTATTCAAAAAGGATTCTTTTTCTATATCTATATTTATTCCATACTGAATACTTCGTTCGTTTATATCTTAAAGATAGGCGCATATTCGAATAGAATATTCTTAAGAAAAAAAGAAATAGAAGAAAAGGGTATGTTTATTTAATAGAATGCAATCCTTTTCACATCTCTATTATATGGAATAATGCGAAAAGAAAGAAAAATTCGTATTCATTGGTACCTTGATATCTTTATATGGGTCCATGTCTATGGGATCCATTTAATTGAAGTGCAACCAATTCCCTTTTCTTATAAATAGAAAGAAAAAGATTCTAATTAATGTCTTAGTCCTATACTGTTGCCTTATATTTTTTAAGATAGAAAGGTTTAGATTAAGATAAGAACCCTTACCTATACTAAATGAAGAAAACGATAATAAAACACTTTTCTATTAATTGATCATTCTCGAGGATAAAGTACTTCTAGTCTAATTAGAATGAAATAAGACTAGAAATAAATTTCTTAAAGAATACATTTTTTTTTGAAGCGGAAAGTTATTTTAGTAAAAATACATCTTAGTTCTATCTAAAATTATGAATACACTAGTCATAAGATTTCAAAAAAAAAAAGAAACCACAGGTTTCTTTGATTAGGATAAAAAAAGCCAATCAATTAGTTTTACAATAAATTAGACAATGACTATGAATAAAATATGATTAAATTGCGCCGTCTTGGGTAGAGTCGAGTTTTTGTTGGATATCATGTCCCCGAATCATTCCCTTTTATGTTATTTTTTTCTTACTATAAATATAAAGAAAAGATATAAATCGGCATCTAACTAATAAACTAAGAGAATAGACAAGCGATTGAAAATTTCATACTCTCTCTTATTATATTATTTTATTAATTAATATTATATTAATATTTTAATTATGAAATAATAATAATTAACCCAATTTTTCAAATTAAAAAAATAACCAAGCAAGGCGATTCCTCTATTTGTTTCTTTTTTTTTTATCTCACTATAGATGGATTCTATAGATTGATTCTTTTTATTTAATTCTTTTTATTTAATTATTGTTACTATTGTAAAGATAAGAGCTGGTGAGTCAGAAGCAATTAATAAGAAAAAAAATTGGATTTTCCTATGGAACGTACATACCCATATGCGTGGATCATACCTTTTATTCCACTCCCGGTTACTGTGTTAGTAGGATTAGGACTTCTATTTGTTCCGAATGCAACAAAAAATCTTCGCCGTATGTGGGCTTTTATTAGTGTTTTATTATTAAGCATAGCTTTACTTTTTTCGATCGATATATCCATTCAACAAATAAGGGGCAGCTCCGTTTGTCAATATCTATGGTCTTGGACCATAAATAATGATTTTTCTTTGGAGTTTGGCTACTTGATTGATTCGCTTACTTCTATTATGTTAATACTAATCACTACTGTTGGAATCATGGTTCTTATTTATAGTGATAATTACATGTCTCATGACCAAGGATATTTGAGATTTTTTGCGTATCTGAACTTTTTCAATGCTTCCATGCTTGGATTAGTTACTAGTTCCAATTTAATACAAATTTATATTTTTTGGGAACTTGTAGGAATGTGCTCTTATTTACTAATAGGTTTTTGGTTCACACGACCCATTGCAGCAAATGCTTGTCAAAAAGCCTTTGTAACTAATCGTGTAGGGGATTTTGGTTTATTATTAGGAATCTTAGGACTTTATTGGATAACGGGCAGTTTTGAATTTCGGGATTTATTCAAAATTTTCAATATCTTGGTCCATAATAATACAATAAATCTTTTTTTTGCAGCTCTGTGTGCCTCTCTATTATTTCTTGGTGCAATTGCGAAATCCGCACAATTCCCTCTTCATGTATGGTTGCCTGATGCAATGGAAGGTCCTACGCCTATCTCCGCTCTTATACATGCTGCGACTATGGTCGCAGCGGGAATTTTTCTTGTTGCTCGACTTTTTCCTCTTTTTATCGACTTACCATACATAATGTATTTTATTTCTTTGATAGGCATAATCACAGTATTATTAGGAGCTACTTTAGCTCTTGCGCAAAGAGACATTAAGAGAAGTTTGGCCTATTCGACAATGTCACAATTGGGTTATATTATGCTAGCTATGGGGATAGGTTCTTATCGAGCTGCTTTATTTCATTTGATTACTCATGCCTATTCGAAAGCATTATTGTTTTTGGGATCCGGATCCATTATTCATTCTATGGAACCCATAGTTGGATATTCGCCAGACAAAAGTCAGAACATGGTTCTTATGGGTGGTTTAACAAAATATGTGCCAATTACAAAAACCACTTTTTTATTAGGTACACTCTCTCTTTGTGGTATTCCACCTCTTGCTTGTTTTTGGTCGAAAGATGAAATTCTTAATGATAGCTGGTTATATTCACCAATTTTTGCGATAATAGCTTATTCCACAGCTGGTTTAACCGCATTTTATATGTTTCGAGTATATTTACTTACTTTTGATGGACATTTGCGCATTCATTTTACAAATTTGAATGGAGCTAAAAGCCGTTCACTCTATTCAATATCTATATGGGGAAAAGAAGAATCAAACTTGAATAATCCAAATTGTTTTTTATCAGAAATCAACAAAAATGATGAAAAGGTTTTCTTTTTTTCAAAAAAAACATATAAAATGGGTAATTATGCGAAAAACATAATGTTCTCTTTTAGTATTTATTTTGGTAATGAAATTCTTTTTCCATATCCACATGAATCGGACAGTACCATGTTATTATCAATATATGTATTGGGTCTGTTTACTTTGTTCGTTGGATTCATAGGAATTCCTTTGGATCAAGGAATCATTTATTTTGATATACTATCAAAATGGTTAACTCCATCAATAAACCTTTTGCATAAAAATTCACATTATTCTGTGGATTGGTATGAGTTTGTGATAAATGCCATTTTTTCAGTTAGTATATCATTGTTTGGAATATTCATAGCGTCTTTTTTATATGGGTCTGTTTTTTCATCTTTTCGAAGTTTGGACTTAATTAATTCATTTGAAACAAAAGGCCAAAAAAGCATTTTTTTAGACCGAATTCTAAATGTAATATACAATTGGTCATATAATCGTGGTTATATAGACAACTTTTTCACACTCTATTTAACTAGAAATATAAGGAAGTTGTCCGAACTAACCCATTCTTTTGACAAACGGCTGATTGATGGAATTACCAACGGGGTTGGTGTTGCGAGTTTTTTTGTGGGAGAGGGAATAAAATACGTAGGAGGGGGGCGAATTTCTTCTTACTTGTTTGTGTATTTATCTTATGTATCAATCTTTTTAGTAGGAATTTACTACTTTTTTGTTTTGTGAATCAACCTTTGTAATTGTTCCACGATATGGTCCGTTGAAAAACGGATCATACCATTTAGGCAAGCATTTTTGTTCATTCTCATCATGGCACAATCGGATCCTTTTTTCAAGTACATCTATTGAAACAGACCCCTTCTCTATAGCTTCTATTCGATTTATTAACTCATTACTCAAGTTTTTTTTTTTTTTTTTATTTGTATAAACCCAATTATTATACAGGTCCTCTGGGGATCCTTTTTCTGTCGTGTATAAAGACATCTTTTTTTGTATTATTTCCTCAATAGTCGACAAACTGGGTGGATATGTAAAAGATATGATTTTTTTTCCATCACTTGGACATGTGTGAAAGAAATATTGTGACATTTTATTGCTTACAGCATTTTCAAATCGATCATTTTTTATATATCGTAATGGACGATTCCATCGCTTATAGTCGAAAAGAAGAGTTACAAGAGGTTTTTCAAACCAAAAGAGGTCTTTATCTTCCTCATCTTTAAGTATTTCCTTTCCATTCACTCGGATCTCTT